AAGGATTCGCAAATAAAAGTGCTAAGGCTACAACTAATCCATAAATTGTTAAAGCTTCCATAAAAGCCAGACTAAGCAATAAAGTACCTCGTATTTTTCCCTCTGCCTCGGGTTGTCTTGCGATACCTTCTACAGCTTGCCCCGCGGCAGTACCTTGACCAACCCCAGGTCCAATAGAAGCAAGCCCAACAGCCAACCCAGCAGCAATAACGGAAGCGGCCGAAATCAATGGATTCATGATAAGTTCCTCGCACCAAAAAAAAAAATGGTTAATGATACAATCAACCAATAAATTTCGAACTCTTCGTTCTTTTTCTTGATTTAATCTCTTTATTCAATTATTCAATATTGAATTCCCAGTTCCAAACGAAAAGGAGGGATTTTTAGTGAAATCCCTATCGAAATCTCCAGGGCAGATTAGATATATCTTTTAGACGACCTCTCTTTTAACGAATATCTAACTATATAAATAGTTAATATTGCATATACACGTCTTTCTTCCATAACGTAAACCAACTATTCGTATCTTAAATTCAATCGGATTCTAAAAAAATTTTTTAGATGTTGAAATATTCACAAAAATAAAGTTGGCTTATAGCCATTATTCCATTATTTATATATATATTCCATAAACTTAGTTTGATTTCACTCTTGTAAATAATCCATTTTTTTCGGAATATCATTTTTTTTAATTATTCTCTTCCTTATCATTATCCCACTTGGATACAATCAATCTAAATGGACAAATTCATTAGTCTGAATCATTGCATAGAAATATAAGTCTTTGTTTTCTTGTAAGTTATTTTATTATTTTTTTTTTATAATTTAGTAATATTTTAGTATTAGTCAATCTATTGAATTGAATAAAACCGATTGAAATAGAAATTGAATTGAATAAAACCGATTGAAATAGAAATCGCTCTATCTCTATAGAAAAACCCCTTTTTTTAATCACATGTTGGAAACAACTCTTATTCAGATTATGACTCCTAAAATTGGATTGGAATTGAATGAACAAAATAATCAAGCCAAAAAAAATTGATTGGACGAAGGTATAAATGATTCAAACGAATTCTAGGAAAAAGATCGTTTAGGAAAAAACTCTTTTAGATTTCTTTCCTTTTTGTTTTTACTATTCCTTTAGATCGTTATAAACTTTTTTTCTATTTATGTGTATATTTATGTTCACTACGTATAAGTAGATTATCTTGAACAATAATAGATTGCCTTAGACTATAAGATAAAAAAGGCTATTTCAAAACAAAATTCGTTAATGATGCCCCTCAATGGATTCGCCTATATAAGCCGCAGCTAAAGTTGCAAAAATAAGAGCTTGAATACCACTTGTAAATAATCCAAGGAACATGACAGGTATAGGAACCACTGAAGGTACTAAAGAAACAAGAACAACAACTACTAATTCATCCGCTAATATATTTCCGAAAAGTCGAAAGCTAAGTGATAAAGGTTTTGTGAAATCTTCTAAAATGTTAATGGGTAAAAGAATTGGAGTTGGTTGAATGTATTTACTGAAATAACCTAATCCTTTTTTGCTAAGGCCCGCATAAAAATAGGCTATTGACGTAAGTAAAGCTAAAGCAACGGTAGTATTTATATCATTCGTAGGTGCAGCTAACTCCCCATGAGGTAACTCTATAATCTTCCAAGGTAAAAGTGCACCCGCCCAATTAGAAACAAAAATAAATAGAAACATCGTTCCAATAAAGGGGACCCATGGGCCGTATTCCTCTCCGATCTGAGTTTGGCTCACATCTCGAATGAATTCAAGGACATATTCGAAGAAATTCTGACCGCTAGTTGGAATGGTTTGGGGGTTCCGAACAGCTACAACGGCTGAACCTAATAAGATAGCAATTACAACCCAAGAAGTAATAAGTACCTGGGCGTGTACTTGGAAACCTCCTATTTTCCAATAGAAATGCTGGCCTACTTCCACACCAGATATATCATATAACCCTTTTAGGATGTTGATGGAACATGATAGAACATTCATACTACCCCCTGAAAGAAAACTTTAAAAGGAATTATTTTGATTCAACCATCGTTTTTTTTATTTGCCTACTAAAATTGTATATTTTAAATACCAAAAAATCACATAATATAGCTAGTTATTTTTATCTCTTTTGCACGATTGACAAATAGTAACCGATTATATATCCATAAATATATGGAGTTCACAAAAAAATTTCTTTATCTGATTATTAATCTATCTTATTATTAATCAGGAATTTCGTATATAGCTAGAACGACCCTCACAAATTGCAAATACTAATTTATTAAGAATTAATCGGATTGAAGCTATAGCGTCATCATTCGCTGGAATCGAAATATCTGCGAGATCCGGGTCACAGTTTGTATCAATTAAACAAATGGTTGGAATTCCCAAAGTGATACATTCCCGAAGAGCCGTATATTCTTCTTGCTGATCAACGAGTATTACAATATCGGGTAACCCTGTCATATATTTAATCCCACCCAGATATGTTTGCAAGTGAGCTAACTGTCTCTTCAATCGAGTCCCATCTCCTTTCGGAAGACGGTTGAGTCTACCGGTCTTTTGTTCCATTCTCAAGTCCCTGAACTTTTGAAGTCTAGTTTCTGTAGTAGACCAATTCGTTAAAATACCGCCGAGCCATTTTTTATTAACATAATGACACCGAGCCCTTATTGCAGCCCGGGCTACTGAATCCGCTGCTTTATTTTTGGTACCAACAATTAAGAATTGTTTTCTCTTGCTTGCTGCATTAAAAATTAAATCACAAGCTTCTGATAAAAAACGAGCAGTTCTAGTAAGATTTGTAATATGAATACCTTTACGTTTTGCAGAGATATAAGGAGCCATTCTTGGGTTCCATTTTCTAGTACCATGACCAAAATGAACTCCCGCTTTCATCATCTCTTCTAAATTAATGTTCCAATATCTTTTTATCATTTCTACCCACACTGCCTCTCTCTCTCTTTCTTTTTCAAACAAAGAAAAAGAGAGAGGGGGTACCCTGAAATAAATAATTGTTCCGATGGAACCTTATCTTTTCCCGGAGTTGGATGTTGATATACGATCCAAGCAATTAATTTCATTCTAGTCCTTATTTTCTTTATTACTATTAATAAATCACATGGAACAAATCACAGGACCACGATTAATTAAAATAAAAGGATGAATCCACTCTTAGGAATCATTAAATCCTAGAAATGCTTATTCTGATGTATCATAGAAATTTCTTGAAATGCAAGAATCAAATAACTCTCTCTGGTGGAATAAAATATCTCTATCTCTAAATTCCCCCTCGAATAAATTCTTCTTTTTGCTGTTCAAAGGCATCTTTTTATGTTTCCTTGAGCCTTGCACGAATCTTTTGAATCCGGTACCGACGGGTATCATACCGCCTAGAACAACGTTTTCTTTTAGGCCTTTCAACCAATCGATACGACCGCGGAGAGCAGCTTTTGCTAAAACGCGAGCAGTTTCTTGAAAACTCGCCTCGGATATGAAACTTTGAGTATTCAGAGATGCTCTCGTTATTCCCAATAATACGGGTCGGTAACAGATGGCTTCTTCCAAAGCGCGTCCCGTTCGTTCTGCTCGGAACAATCCAATTAGTTCTCCGGGTGAAAAAACATTAGACATTCCGTCTTCTGAAACCAATACTTTTGATGTTATTTGCCGTACAATAATTTCTATATGCCTATTATGGATCTGCACCCCTTGAGATCGATAAACTTTTTGGATCTTATTAACCAAAGAGATACGACTTTGCACGATAGTTAACTCAGCACCAATCAGGAATCCCCAAGGAATTCCAAGAATTCTTGTTATACACTCGTTCCAACCCTCAACTCTCTTTTCTAGGTTTATCGATATTGAATCAATTGAACGCACTTCTAACACTTGTTCCACTTTTGGAAGACCCTGCGTTATATCACCAGATCTCGATTTTTCATATATAAATGTAACTAATGTAGCTCCTTCGTAAAGGATTTCTCCATAATGGCCATGAACGGTTGCTCCTGGCGTGGCCAAATAAGGCTTAGCCGATCTTATTACTACAGAGTCAATGTGAACAATTATAACTTGACCCGATTTTAGATGTGGTCCGCTTTTGGCAATACATACATTTTCACAAATAAATTGTCCCAGTCTAATTATTGTGAAGAAAGATTCCCAATCATTAGGATGATAATTATGATGGAGAAAATACCAATTCAAAGTGAATGGATTCAAAACACTCTTACTGCATGGATCGGGATTAACAATTCTCCCGGTTTCATCCATTAAATAATATTTAAGTACTTGAAAAGTCTCTTTTAAATTGTCAAGTTTCAAATATTTAGTTATGGAGATCTGATTATGAGTTATTAAATTGAAATGGTTTAATAAATCAAAATTTGCAATTTGAAGGGCTGTTCCTAATGGGCCCAACGAATTTTGAATTGAAATTAGAGGATCGCTTTTAATTGATTCTTTTATTACATTGTGATCTTTTACATCATTGAATGCATCCATTCGAAAACAATTAGATGATGACAAAATTAGCAAAGATTGACATTCCTTATTTCTATTCAATAACGTACTAATAGTTCCGTGATTTTGTTTAAGTGATTGTTGAATCCTTGCCTTGGAATAACTGGGATAAAATGGATTAATATTGGTGGGATCTGATCCATTATTAGAGATCGGTCCTAAACCTGATGGATCATTCCTGTTTCGAGTTCTACTACTGATATAGGAAATTTTGGATTTCAATAGATTGATTCTTAGGAAATCACGAATCAGACCATTTGTGCTTACTTCAACAAAAGAAGCGCGGGCCTCCTCGATAGAAGAACTTTTTTTGTCTTGATCCCAATTCAAGACTAAACAAGTACGAACTAATTGAATACTTGTGTCAGAAATTCCCCGAATTGGTTTACTATTTCCATAAAGAATATAATTGACAACTCGAAGTTTCAGATTATCCTTTTCCTGCAATAGATCCGCG